ATCTGATCCAGATCATAATCTATATGGGATCTCCTAAATTATTAATCGAAAATCGACCGCGAGGAATCGAAGAATTACAGACAAATCTACAAAAAGAGTTTAACTATGTAAACCGAAAACTCAATATTGCTATCACAATAATTGAAAAGCCTTATGGAAATCCTAATATTCTTGCAGAATTTATAGCCGGACAATTAGAAAATAGAGTTTCTTTTCGCAAAGCAATGAAAAAGACTATTGAATTAACCGAACAAGCAGATATAAAAGGAATTCAAGTACAAATTGCAGGACGCATTGATGGAAAAGAGATTGCACGTGTCGAATGGATCAGAGAAGGTAGAGTTCCCCTACAAACCATTCGAGCTAAAATTGATTATTGTGCCTATACAGCTCGAACTCTCTATGGCGTATTAGGTATCAAAATTTGGATATTTATAGATGAGAAATAAAAAAACTTTCCTTGACTTTTCTTTTTTTTTTACCCCAAAAATCCAATAAAAAAAATAAGAAACTCGTTCATTTTTTTGATTGAAGATAAAAAAAAAGAGCTCTTAATTCCGTAATTCTTTAATTTTACAGGGTTGAATAAAAATTCGATTGAATTTTGATAGAATTGCTATGCTTAGTGTGTGACTCGTTGGTTTTTTTAGGAATAAGATTAAAAAAAAAAGCCCTCCTAGTATAAAATAATAACTATAGAACTAAAAACCAACTCATTACTTCGCATTATCTAGATCCAACAAACCAGTCAAGATATGATAGATTATTCATATCATTGTAGCAACTGAAATCTTTTTTTCATAAAATAAAAAAGCAAAAAATCTGATTCTAAGTTGTGAACCAGAATATAGAAAAAAGATGTGGATAGAGGGCTGAGAGAAAGAGAGAAAAAGAATATCGATGATATAGAATTCCAATATGTAAGGTCTATGAATCATCTCATAAAAGGCAATGTAATAAAGCACCAATACTGATTCATACATAATTAAATGATAGATATAGAACAACAAAACCAAGAGCCTTGAGCCAATAAAGACTAAGAAAATTGACTCAAGAACAAATTTAATTAAGAGCTCCGTTGTAGAATAGAATTAAGACCTAACCATTAAACAAGAAGCGATGGGAACGATGGAACCCATGAATGCAGAAGATTTTATTGAAACCAAAGCCTAACAATTCATTGGTCGGGATGGCGAAAGGAACCGAGAAACAATTTATCTATTCTGATCTGATTTATCTATTCTGATCTGAGATGTAATAAACTAACCTTACAACTGAAATAGATATTAGAGTAAATATTCGCACACGAAAACGTTATTTTTTGGATTGCTAAATTTTTGATTTGGGGCAATCCGATACGATAAAATGAAAAAAAAAATAAGGATTCATTATGTTCTAAAAAAAAAGAATATTTTTGATAAAAAAAAAATAGAAATATATGTTTAATAGGTTTAGTTATATATCCAAAATAGCTAAAAAGGTATACAAATAACTAATAGATTAGATGAAATCTTAAAGAATCCCGCAATTTCATCTATTATTCATTAAATATATTTCAATTAAAATGAATTTGAATCCTTTTATTCGCGAGGAGCTGGATGAGACGAAACTCTCACGTCCGGTTCTGTAGTAGAGGTGGAATTCAGAAACAACCATCAACTATAACCCCCCAAAAACCAGATTCCGTAAACAACATAGAGGACGAATGAAGGGAATGTCTTATCGAGGTAATCATATTAGTTTCGGTAAATATGCTCTTCAAGCGCTTGAACCCGCTTGGATCACATCTAGACAAATAGAAGCAGGGCGCCGGGCAATGACACGAAACGCACGTCGTGGTGGAAAAATATGGGTACGTATATTTCCCGACAAACCGGTTACAGTAAGACCCACAGAAACACGTATGGGTTCGGGTAAGGGCTCTCCTGAATATTGGGTAGCTGTTGTTAAACCAGGTCGAATACTTTATGAAATGGGCGGAGTCGCAGAAAATATAGCTAGAGAAGCAATTTCAATAGCAGCGTCCAAAATGCCTATCAAAACTAAATTTCTTATTTTGGGATAAGAATGTAGAACCAAAGAAAGTAGAACCTGGGAATGAAAAATGCAAGGTTTCTTTTTTTTTTTTTTTGACAAAGAATATTTCTTTCTTTTTCTTCGCCTTTTGCATTTAAAGAACAAATAAAAAAATGATTCAACCTCAGACACATTTGAATGTAGCAGATAACAGCGGGGCTCGAGAATTAATGTGTATTCGAATCATAGGAGCTAGTAATCGTCGATATGCTTATATTGGTGACGTTATTGTTGCTGTGATTAAAGAAGCAGTACCAAATATGCCCCTAGAAAGATCAGAAGTGGTCAGAGCTGTAATTGTACGTACCTGTAAAGAACTGAAACGTGACAACGGTATGCTATTACGATATGATGACAATGCCGCAGTTGTCATTGATCAAGAAGGAAATCCTAAAGGAACTCGCGTTTTTGGTGCGATCGCCCGGGAATTGAGGTATTTAAATTTTACTAAAATAGTTTCATTGGCGCCCGAGGTATTATAATAGTCTTAAAATATAAGATGAGACTTTGATATAATTATAGTAGGGTATTGGAAAGAAATAGATTCAAATTAATTTAGTAGATTGTGTTTTACGCATATACCTTTAATTTAATAATATAATTTTTATTCATAAACAAATAAAATAAGTAAAAAAGCAAAAAACATGTTGATTATATCAAAATTTTGGGGCAACAAGAATTTTACTCCATTATGAGTAGGGACATTATTGCTGACATACTAACCTCTATACGCAATGCTGATATGGATAAAAAAAGAGTCCTTCGAATAGCATCTGCTAATATCACCGAAAACATTGTTAAAATACTTTTACGAGAAAGTTTTATCGAAAATGTGAGGAAACATCGAGAAAGCGGCAAATATTTTTTGGTTTCAACCCTGCGACATAGACGAAATAGAAAAGGACCCTATAGAAATATTTTAAATTTAAAACGGATCAGCCGACCTGGTTTACGAATCTATTCTAACTATCAAAGAATTCCTAGAATTTTAGGTGGAATGGGAATTGTAATTCTTTCCACTTCTCAAGGTATAATGACAGACCGAGAGGCTCGACTAAAAGGAATAGGCGGAGAAATTTTGTGTTATATATGGTAATCCTTCTTATATCCGCATTGGATCCGAAACTTCCTATTTGGTGTGAAAAAAAAAACGAAAAAAAAAAATGCGGAGTGTATAATCTTGTTCCTCCTACATTAGTTAATACTTTAAGAAAGTTTTACCTGAAATGAAAGAAAAAAATGGATTCATGAGGGTTTAATTACTGAATCACTTCCCAATGCTATGTTCCGGATTCGTTTAGATAATGAGGATCTTATTTTAGGTTATGTTTCAGAAAAAATCCGACGTAGTTTTATACGGATACTGCCAGGAGATAGAGTCAAAATTGAAGTAAGTCGTTATGATTCAAGCAGAGGGCGTATCATTTATCGACTCCGCAACAAAGATTCGAATGATTAGGTGGTTTTTTAACTTTAATATTCCTTTCCGTGGGAATACGATTTGAAAAAATTTCAAGAAACTTATTTTCTTCCAAGAAGTCGATTCAAAATTAAGATTAAGGTATAAAAAATATGAAAATACGAGCTTCTGTTCGTAAAATTTGTGAAAAATGTCGACTAATCCGCAGGCGGGGACGAATTATAGTAATTTGTTCCAACCCGAGACATAAACAAAGACAAGGATAGTCTAAAAAAGACTCTCTAAAAGACCCAATCTACAAATAAAAAAAGGATCTGTTTTGACAAGAAATGGATATATCCATATATCTATATATCAAATATATCTATATATCGATATGACTCATATTTATGAGATGATAAAATATGGCAAAAACTATACCAAGAATTGGTTCGCGTAGGAATGGGCGTATTGGTTCACGTAAGAATACACGTAGAATACCAAAGGGAGTTATTCATGTTCAAGCAAGTTTCAATAATACCATTGTGACTGTTACAGATGTAAGAGGTCGGGTGCTTTCTTGGTCTTCCGCCGGTACTTGCGGATTTCGGGGTACAAGAAGAGGGACACCTTTTGCTGCTCAAACCGCAGCTGGAAATGCTATTCGTACAGTAGTCGATCAAGGTATGCAACGAGCAGAGGTCATGATAAAAGGTCCCGGTCTCGGAAGAGATGCAGCATTACGGGCTATTCGTCGAAGTGGTATACTATTAACTTTCGTACGGGATGTAACTCCTATGCCACATAATGGCTGTAGACCCCCTAAAAAAAGACGCGTGTAAAAATAACCATTAAAGAAAAGAAATTTCAAGAGAAATAAATGATTCGATCAAATAAGATTATATTACTATGATTCGAGAGAAAGTAACAGTATCTACTCGGACACTGCAGTGGAAGTGTGTTGAATCAAGGACAGACAGTAAGCACCTTTATTACGGACGCTTTCTTTTGTCTCCACTTATGAAAGGTCAAGCCGACACCATAGGCATTGCGATGCGAAGAGCTTTACTTGGAGAAATAGAAGGAACATGTATTACACGTGCAAGATCTGAGAAAATACCACATGAATATTCTACCATAGCAGGTATTCAAGAATCAGTACATGAAATTTTAATGAATTTGAAAGAAATAGTATTGAGAAGTAATTTATACGGAACTTGTGACACGTCTATTTGTGTTAAGGGTCCTGGGTATGTAACAGCTCAAGATATCATCTCACCAACTTATGTGAAAATCGTTGATAATACACAACATATAGCTAGCTTGACGGAACCGATTGATTTTTGTATTGGATTACAAATTGAGAGGAATTGCGGATATCGTATAAAAAGTTCAAATAACTTTCAAGACAGAAGTTATCCTATCGATGCTGTATTCATGCCTGTTCGAAACGCAAATCATAGTATTCATTCTTATGGAAATGAAAAACAAGAGATACTTTTTCTCGAAATATGGACAAATGGAA